TCAGGAGATCAAATGAGTTCTTCATTCATTCATTGAATGATAAATGACTACAAGTGAAGGAGATACACGATTTAAATAATAGAAGATCCAATATTTCACAATTGTATCTAGAATAACTGGAAAAGTGGAAACAAGACTAGATATAATTTGATCGTTATGAACCAATCCAAAATCGTTGTAGACCGAACCAATCATTAGTTCCCAACCATGGGTCGAATGAAATCCGATCCATAAATCAGTAACTAAAAGAATCAAAAAAGCTTTTATTGTGTCACTTAAGTTATAGAGGAATTCCTGAATCCAAGAATTAAGAATGACAAGTTCTTCATTACCCAGAATAAAATAACCACTTAGAATAGCGAAACAAATTATATTTGTCGAGAAATCCAAAATGATATGGAGATGATATTCATTGTGTGTTTTGACCAATTGTATCGTTTCCTTGTGTATTCCTATACGAAGTTTTTGTATATGCGTCTCCGGGTACTCCTTTATCATTTCATCCAAGAGGAATAGTTCTTCCAATTCTATGAATCTTTCTAGAACGTTTTTCTCTTGAATATCATTCAAAAAAGTTTCGGATTTCCCGGTATTCCACCAATTAGTAACCCAAGGTTCCAGACATTTATTAAATGAGAGAGAGACCCACCAGGGCAAAAATATTATGGATGAAATATATGGGAGGGAGACCCAGGCTTTCTTTTTTTTTTTCATTTTTATCCTAAAAGGACCCTTATTCTATTTCTATATTCCTTTCCTTATAGATCCGAGATCTAAATTATTAGACAAAAATAGGAAATAGATCCATGGGTTCAATACCTTTTTATAGAACTCGTACTTCAGAGAAATATCAGATAGAGTCGACGGTTGTATTAAAAAGGAAATTAGCAAGTTTTTTTTCAATTTTTTCTTCAGTTCATTTCAAAATACTTCAATTGGTACCCGCAAGAAATAGGCCAATTCGGCAGCTTTTTGTTCAATTTCTCGTGGAGTAAAATACTCATCAGTACGAGTCAAGGGAATGGCTCCTTGGCCTCTGATTTCCATATAAAGGACACGACGAGGATAAAGACCCTCTTTAACCTCCATTCTGATGGATTGGATATCTCTCATAAGTAAGCGAAGGAAGATGCGACGATTTATTCCAGGAAATCCCCAACGAAAAATACACACTATTCCTTCTTTTCTATCGAATCGGTCATAACCACTACCTACATTCCATGAAATTGTGCACCACAAATAGGAGCTAATGAATAGACCTGCGATCCCATAGAAAGACATCACTATCCCTTGTGGAAAAAAAATAATTTGCTGAGATGGAAATACGGATATCAGATTCCTACCAAGATAACTGGAAGTTCCAACCACTAAGAATCCTAGTGAACCTAAAAAAAGGATACAGGCCCAGAAAAAATTACTTGTTTTTCGAGACCCCATTATAAGTTCTATCCATATATGTTCTGATCGCCAATTCATACTCTACTAGATCCAGTTGCATTCGATTGGAATTGAGAGAATAACCCAAATGAATTTTACTTTCTTGATCCCGAAGTAACTTTCATTAACTAGCACTATTCTGATGTAAACCGTTAGAAGTAATTTGTTAGATACATTGACTTTCCATTTAAATAAAATATTCGCCGATCCATTTTTAATTTAACCAGCTATACCTGCATATACATGCATTTATGCGGATATCATGTATCCGCATGAATAACAGTTCTTTCATTTGTGTTCGTAAAGAGTCACATATCGTACCATATTACACTAAATAAATATCTGTATTATGATCCAGTGTTGAAATAAATTGATGAGATTTGGTCCCGTCGGATCTAGACAATCTTATTTTTTTGGACATGAAGAGATAAAGAAGCCATTGCAATTGCCGGAAATACTAGGCCCACTAAAGGCACAAAAATAGAGGGTAAGTTGAGATCTGTCATAGAATGGGTGCCTCGATTTAATATTTCTATCTATTAGAAAGAGAAAGATATCTTATGATATGATAAGTATATCTATCCTAAGTATATCTATCCTAAGTATATATCATAAACTGTATTATATTTATAATATAATTTAATAATTATATTTATATTATATATAATAATTATATTATAATTAAATATTAATAATTTATTAAATTTAATAAATTATTAATATTTATAAGTAGTTAATAAGTAGTTAATATAATAAGTAGTTAATAAGTGCAAGGAATGTAGAACTAAATAAAATAAGTGTACCTATTCATCTTTCTACACGAATATGTATGATAATTCGCTTTATTAATATATTTTAATATTCTTCTCCCATCCTTATTTCTTTCTATCTTTCTAATCTAATAAGGAGTTTATAAAGATTTTATTAGGAGTTTGCGACTCTAACTAATTCGATCCATCCAACAAACGGGGATTCATAGTAAAATAAAAAACGGGGGTTATCGATAGATATAGAAATAACTTCTATTCTCTATTTTATATTTATTTCTTTTTATTTTGATTTCGATATTTTTTTTTATTGTCTATATTAATACGTAAGAAGGCCAGATAATTTTTTTTTATTTTCCCTAATTCCTCGGAGGGAAAAATTCACTTTTTTATCCTGTTGATAGAAGGTTCGTGATTACTAATCATGAATAGAGGTAGGATAAAAAAATAGATCTGGAGGAAAAAAAAAGTAATTACCCGAAACTTCTAACTCTTATTACAAGTAGAACTTATGTCATCAAAGAAAACACCATTCTTTTTAGTTTTTTTTTTGATTACGATGAACTAAATACTTGTTCGCTACAAATAACTGAATTTAGTGCTATACTTTATTAATTTTTTGAATTTTGATTCAAGGGAAAGAAACCGTGGAGCTGAAATAACTCACTCAGAACACCTTTTAAAGGATTACGTGGTACAATTGGGTCAAATAAGCCTTTATGGAATAAATACTCAGCCGCTTGTGAACCATCGGGTACTGTCTTATTCAATGTTTGTTCAATTACTCTTTTACCCGCAAATGCAATGTAGGCATTAGGTTCAGCAACAATGACATCTCCCAACATACCAAAACTGGCTGTTACTCCACCGGTTGTAGGAGATGTAAGGATTGATACATAGAATAATTTTTTATTTGATTGATAATTATATGAAGCGGAAGATATTTTAGCCATTTGCATCAAACTCAAACTTCCTTCTTGCATGCGCGCTCCTCCAGAAGCACACACAATAATGACAGGTAAAGATCGATTAGTAGCATACTCGATCAAACGGGTGATTTTCTCGCCTACTACGGATCCCATACTACCTCCCATGAACTTAAAATCCATAACTCCAATTGCTATGGGAATACTATTTAGTTGACCTATGCCTGTTTGAACAGCTTCAGTTAAACCTATCTTTCTTTGATAAGAATCGATACGATCTCTATAGGGTTCCCTCTCTGAATGAAATTCAATGGGGTCCATAGAGACCATATCTTCATCCATAGGATCCCAAGTCCCCGGATCAATCGAAAGTTCGATTCTATCTGAACTGCTCATTTTCAAATGATATCTACACTGTTCACAAATATTCATTTTTGACCTAAAAAATTTTTTATAATTTAATCCATAACAATTTTCGCATTGAACCCATAAATGTCTGTATTTTTTATTTCTACCGAAATCATTAGATCTTCTTCTTATATTGAAATCACTGCCATTTTTACTAGTTCTTATACCAGAACTCCCACTTTCACTACCAGTTACATTTTCAGTACAAATGAAACTATAAATGTAACTGTCACTGTAATTGTCGGTACCACCCGAAATGGAACTATTAATACTGACTTCAAAACGAAGATAATTATCAATGCAACTATTAATGTGATTATTCCAACTAGATTGAGTATCATATATGTAATGATAATAGTAGTGATTGTTTCTCTTAGACCCACTATTTAAATAACTAGAAAAAAAACTTTCTAGTTCACTCAGAAAAGAACTATCATTGTCAATCTCAAAAATCTGATTTTCAATATCAAAACATACAGAAAAACTGTCACCATTACTATCCCTAACTAAAAAAGTGTCATCAGAGATCAAACTCCAAATATCCCTGATATCAAATAAATAATCAACATTTCTGAAACTATAACTGCCACTATCACTCCGACTAGTAATGTTTTTCTCCGTACCATTTAGAATGGGTTCTTCACTTCCACTGGTATGTCCAATAGCATCAAGACTATCCATTGATTTATTTAGTCCACACCTATGTTCTAATTTATCGTTAGACAACATCGAATTGAACCACCATTTTTCCATAGAGTCTTCTTGCCCCCTATTTGATAAAAATACAATAGATGAATAGTCATTCCATGAATAATCATTTTACTATTTTATTTCCTATCAGGAATTAAGCATATGAATCCAATCATTAGGATTGTTAACTAATAAGATAACAATAACGTAACAAGTGAGTATTGAAAGAAATGATTTTTTTTTGGGGGGGGGGGGGGGTCCAAAGTATCACTTCAATATATTGATAGAATCTTTTTCTCAATTAAAAAATATAAAGACAGGTTTCTCTCATGTCATGTACTACAAATTCGTATCGAAAAGAAAAATAGTTGTTTCTTCCTATAAATAAAGAATTCGTTCTCGTATAATCTTGTATCGTATAATCAAATAATAAGTTTCTATTCCGACATGGAAAGAAAAGACAATATACAGGATGGGTAGAAAGAGCCCTTCCTTTGGCTTGATCTATAGCCTGAAACTACGGGATATAAAATGATCCAACAATCCCAAGATCCATAGGATTAATTATGGATTCAACAATAAACAATAGAAGTATTGAGTTATAGAAGTATTGAGTTGTTTAGTCTTCGATCTTATCTTGTATTTAGATCTTATGTATAGGAAAATAGGTAAGTAAATAAGTAAGGTCTGTACATATGAGAGATATATGCAAATACATAGTATAGGATGCTCATTCTTTATTTTATTCGGTTCGGCTCAATCCTTTTTTTTT